TTAAAAATAAGCTAAATAAAGCTTTTGGGTTCATACCCCAAATATAAAGGATCACCTTTTTTTTAAAAATAAAGTGCCTGATAAAAGGATTATTCTGATAGAGTAAATTATATAGTTTAATACTATCTTTATTATAATTATATTTTATAGAATTAAACTATATCTAATAATATCAAAAATTATTGTGCATCTTACACTAAAATATAAATTTAATATTATTATATTTATAATATAATTTAATTGTTTTTCTTTATTTTAAATTTTTTTCTTTATTAACCTAAATAAAATATTTTTTATTTTTATTCTTTTTTTTAGAACTTTAATTAGAATTTCCTCTAACTCATGATTAGGGTGTTGAATTGGTTTAGAAATTAATCTTTTAAGATTTATCCCCCTAATTTCTAACTCTAATAATCTCCTATCATCAGAAGGATCTTTAAAATATTTTTTAGTTCAATCTATTGCTTCCATTAATTTATTATTTTATATTTTATTAAATATAATATTTATAAAAATATTTGAAATAAATAATTTCATAAGAATTATAATAAATTCATCTTTATTTATAAAAATAGGATCAGCCCCTTTCCATTGATGATTCCCTAATATTATTGATGGTTTATCGTGATTCAATAATTTTTTATTAATATCTTGACAAAAAATTTCACCAATTATTCTTCTTTCTTATTATTTTAATAAAAATTTTTTAATTATTATTATTATTATAAACGCTATTATTGGAGCTATTGGAGGATTAAATCAAACCTCTTTACGAAAATTAATAGCTTTTTCTTCAATCAATAACCTTAGATGAATGTTGTCATCTATTATAATCAGAGAAAATTTATGAATTTTTTATTTTGTATTTTACTGTATATTAATTAGAATTATATGTTTTATATTTTATATATTAAATTTATATTTTATTAATCAATTATTTTTCATTAACTTTAATTATTTAATTAAATTAAATTTATTAATTAATTTTCTCTCATTAGGAGGATTACCCCCTTTTATTGGATTCTTTCCTAAATGAATTATTATTAATTCCCTATTAAATAATAATTTAATTTTAATTAATTTTATTTTAATTATATCAAGATTAATTATATTATTTTTTTACATTCGAATTATTTATTCTTCCTTTATATTTAATTATTTAAAATTAAAATGAATTAATAATTATATTAAAAATAAAATATTTTATTCTTTAAATACTATAAGAATAATATCAATTTTAGGTTTAATTTTAAGAACTTTTTTTTTTATATAAGAAGGTTTTAAGTTAATATAAACTAATAATCTTCAAAATTATTTATAAAGAAATTTCTTTAAGCCTTAATAATAAACATTATTATACCTTAAAATTTGCAATTTTATATCATAAATTTGAATATAAAGCTATTAGTAAAAAAGAAAATTCTTGTTAATAAATTTACAATTTATCGCTTACAACTCAGCCATTTTACTTTACAGCGAAAATGACTATATTCTACAAATCATAAAGATATTGGAACTTTATATTTTATTTTTGGAATTTGAGCAGGAATAATTGGAACTTCTCTTAGACTTTTAATTCGAGCTGAATTAGGAACTCCGGGATCTCTAATTGGAGATGATCAAATTTATAATACTATTGTTACAGCTCATGCATTTATTATAATTTTTTTTATAGTAATACCAATTATAATCGGGGGATTTGGAAATTGATTAGTTCCTTTAATACTAGGGGCACCTGATATAGCTTTCCCACGAATAAATAATATAAGTTTTTGATTATTACCACCATCATTAACATTATTGATTTCTAGAAGAATTGTTGAAAACGGAGCAGGAACTGGTTGAACTGTTTATCCCCCCTTATCTTCTAATATTGCTCATGGTGGAAGCTCTGTAGATTTAGCAATTTTTTCCCTTCATTTAGCTGGTATCTCATCAATTTTAGGGGCTATTAATTTTATCACAACAATTATTAATATACGAGTTAATGGTCTATCATTTGATCAAATACCTTTATTTGTTTGATCTGTAGGAATTACAGCACTATTATTATTACTTTCCTTACCAGTATTAGCAGGTGCCATTACTATACTACTAACTGACCGAAATCTAAATACATCTTTTTTTGATCCTGCTGGAGGGGGAGATCCAATCCTATATCAACATTTATTTTGATTTTTTGGACATCCAGAAGTTTATATTTTAATTTTACCTGGATTCGGTATAATTTCACATATTATTTCTCAAGAAAGAGGAAAAAAAGAAACTTTCGGGTCTCTAGGAATAATTTATGCTATAATAGCAATTGGGTTGCTTGGATTTGTAGTATGGGCTCATCATATATTTACAGTTGGAATAGATATTGATACACGAGCTTATTTCACTTCAGCAACTATAATTATTGCTGTACCAACAGGTATTAAAATTTTTAGATGATTAGCTACTCTTCATGGAACACAAATTAATTATAGTCCATCTACACTATGAAGATTAGGGTTTGTTTTTTTATTCACAGTTGGGGGATTAACTGGAGTAATTTTAGCTAACTCATCTATTGATGTAGCTCTACACGATACTTATTATGTCGTAGCTCATTTTCATTATGTATTATCAATAGGAGCTGTTTTTGCTATTATTGCTGGTTTTATTCATTGATATCCAATTTTTAGAGGTTTAACTTTAAATCCATACCTATTAAAAATTCAATTTTTAATCATATTTATTGGGGTAAATTTAACATTCTTTCCCCAACATTTTTTAGGATTAGCAGGTATACCACGACGATATTCTGATTACCCAGATACTTATATTTCTTGAAATATTATTTCATCATTAGGATCTTATATTTCTTTATTAGCTATTATATTTTTATTAATTATTATTTGAGAATCTATAATCAATCAACGAATTATTTTATTCCCATTAAATTTAAACTCTTCAATTGAATGATTACAAAATTTACCGCCTGCTGAACACTCTTATAATGAACTACCAATTTTAAGAATTTTCTAATATGGCAGATTATATGTAATGGATTTAAACCCCATTTATAAAGGTTTATCCTTTTTTTAGAAATGGCAACATGATCAAATTTTAATCTTCAAAATAGAGCTTCACCTTTAATAGAACAAATTATTTTTTTTCATGATCATACATTAATTATTTTAATTATAATTACAATTTTAATTGGATATTTAATATTAAGATTATTTTTTAATAAATATATTAATCGATTCTTATTAGAGGGGCAAATAATTGAATTAATTTGAACTATTATTCCAGCTTTTACATTAATTTTTATTGCTTTACCCTCTCTTCGTTTATTATATCTATTAGATGAACTTAATAATCCTTTAATTACTTTAAAATCAATTGGTCATCAATGATACTGAAGTTATGAATATTCTGATTTTAATAATGTTGAATTTGACTCTTATATAATTCCCTCTAAAGATTTAAAAAGTGATAATTTCCGATTATTAGATGTAGATAATCGAATTATTTTACCAATAAATAATCAAATTCGAATTATAGTAACTGCTACAGATGTTATTCATTCTTGAACTATTCCATCTTTAGGGGTAAAAGTAGATGCTAATCCTGGTCGATTAAATCAAACTAATTTTTTCATTAACCGACCAGGAATTTACTATGGTCAATGCTCAGAAATTTGCGGAGCTAATCATAGATTTATACCTATTTTAATCGAAAGAATTTCTATTAAAAATTTTATTGACTGAATTAACAATTATTCTTCATTAGATGACTGAAAGCAAGTACTGGTCTCTTAAACCATTTCATAATAAATTAGCACTTATTTCTAATGAAAGAATTAGTTAAATTTATAACATAAATATGTCAAATTTAAATTATTATCAACTATATAATATTCTTTTATTCCACAAATAATACCTATTAATTGAATTATTTTATTTTTATTTTTTATTACAATTTTCATTATTTTTAATATTATAAATTACTATATTTTTATTAACAAAAATAATAATATTAAAAATAATATTATTAATAATATAACTCAAAAAAATTATATTAATTGAAAATGATAAATAATTTATTTTCTATTTTTGACCCCTCTACAAATTTATTTAATCTATCCTTAAACTGAATTAGAACTTTAATTGGTTTAATATTTATTCCCTACTCTTTTTGATTAATTCCTAATCGTCATTTTATTTTTTGAAATTTTATTTTAAATAAACTTCATAAAGAATTTAAAATATTAATTAATAATAAAACTTCCAATAATGGATCAACATTTATTTTTATTTCATTATTTTCATTTATTTTATTTAATAATTTTTTAGGTTTATTCCCTTATATTTTTACAAGAACTAGTCATTTAACCTTAACTCTATCAATTTCTTTAACACTTTGATTAAGATTTATAATATACGGATGAATCAACAATACTCAACATATATTTATTCACATAATTCCCCAAGAAACACCCACAGTATTAATACCATTTATAGTATTAATTGAAACTATTAGAAATATTATTCGACCGGGAACTTTAGCAGTACGATTAACAGCTAATATAATTGCGGGTCATTTATTAATAACTCTACTAAGAGGAACAGGACCATATATATCATATTTTATTGTATTATTATTGTTGATTCAAATTTTATTACTAATTTTAGAGTCAGCAGTTGCGGTTATTCAATCTTATGTTATTGCTATTCTAAGAACTCTTTATTCTAGAGAAGTTAATTAATGAAAAATAACTTTAATCATCCCTATCATCTTGTTGATTTTAGTCCATGACCTTTAACTGGAGCTATTGGAACTTTAACTTTAGTAACAGGAATAATTAAATGATTTCATAATTTTAACATAAACCTCTTAATTTTAGGTTATATTATTGTAATTTTAACTATATTTCAATGATGACGAGATATTTGTCGAGAAGGAACACTACAAGGTAAACATACAATTTTAGTTACTAAAGGATTAAAATGAGGTATAATTTTATTTATTATCTCTGAAATTTTTTTTTTTATTTCTTTTTTTTGAGCATTTTTTCATAGAAGCTTATCCCCTAATATTGAAATTGGAGCTACATGACCCCCTATAAGAATTATCCCATTTAACCCATTTCAAATTCCTTTATTAAATACTATCATTTTAATTACTTCAGGAATTACTATTACTTGAGCCCATCATGCAATTATAGAAAATAACTACTCTCAAATAACTCAAGGATTATTTTTAACTATTATTTTAGGAATTTATTTTACAATTCTCCAAGCATATGAGTATTTAGAAGCACCTTTTACTATTGCTGATAGAATTTACGGCTCAACATTTTTTATAGCAACTGGATTTCATGGATTACATGTAATTATTGGTACAACATTTCTATTAATTTGCTTAATTCGACATTTAAAAAAACACTTTTCTAGAAATCATCACTTTGGATTTGAAGCAGCAGCCTGATATTGACACTTTGTAGATGTAGTGTGATTATTTCTTTATATTTCAATTTACTGATGAGGAAATTAATTATTTATATAATATATTTAGTATATTTGATTTCCAATCAAAAGGTTTAATTTTATTTAATATAAATAATTCTTATAATTACTTATTTATCAATCTTAATTTTTTTAATTTCAAATATTATAATACTATTATCTGTTATTTTATCAAAAAAAACTTTTTCAGATCGGGAAAAATCCTCACCATTTGAGTGTGGATTTGACCCTAAATCTTTTGCTCGAATTCCTTTTTCTATTCATTTTTTTCTAATTACTGTTATTTTCTTAATTTTTGATGTAGAAATTGCATTAATTTTTCCAATTATTAACTTATTTAAAATAACTAATTTTTATTTATGATCATTAACTTCATTTTTTTTTATTTGTATTTTAATTTTAGGATTATATTATGAATGAAATCAAAATATACTTAATTGAACGAATTAAAAATAAATAGGATTATAGTTTATATAAAACATTTGATTTGCATTCAAAAATTATTGAATTTCAATTTTTCTTATTTAAATAAGAAGCATTTATTTATGTATTTAATTTCGACCTAAAAGAAGAGTAACACACTCCTTATTTTTAATTGAAACCAAAATAGAGGTATATCACTGTTAATGATATTATTGAATAAAACTCCAATTAAGAAATATAAAGTTTAAAATTAAGCTGCTAACTTAATTTTTAGTGGTTTAATTCCATTAATATTTCTTCTATTTATGTAGTTTAAAATTAAAACATTACATTTTCATTGTAAAAATAAAAAAATTTTTTTATAAATATTTTATTTAAAGATTACTTAATCTCCTTAATATCTTCAATATTACACTCTTATGTTATAAGCTATTTAAATAAATTATTATTAATATAATTATTAACATTCATAATATTCATAAAATAAATCTAAATAAATAAATTTTAAAATTATTTACTTGTAATAATCTATAGGATATTCTATACTTTTTTAAAATTAAAAATATTCCTTGTCCTCTATAAAACTCTAACCAACCCATATCAATTTTTTTTAATAATATTTCTCCATACTTTAAAAAATAAAAATTTAACCCATATGTTGATAAATTAGGTATAAATCATATTAAACATAAAAATCTTCTTAAATTATATCTTTTTAAATATTTATTAATAGAATAAATATTTATATTTCTAATTAAATAACCCAATAAAATTCCTATAATTCTTACATAAATTACTATAAACTTTATATTAAAAGGTAAATAAATTATATAAGGATATGAAAAAATTAATCATATTAAGATTCTTCCTCTTAAAACTCTCATCAATAATAATACAAATATTCTTTTTAATATATCGTATCTTTCATCATATAAATTATAAACTCTTAATAAATTAAAATCATTTACTATTAAATATATTATTAAACGAAATCTATAAAATATTGTTAAACCTGTTGAAATATAATATAATAAAAAAATAAAAAAATTTAAATTTCTTAATCTAATTATTTCTAAAATTAAATCCTTAGAGTAAAATCCAGCTAAAAAGGGAATACCACATAAAGCTATATTAGAAATATTTATACATAAACAAGTTAATGGGATAAAATTTCTAATACCCCCTATAAATCGAATATCTTGAATATCATTTATTATATGAATAATAACACCCGCACATATAAATAGTAAAGCCTTAAATATAGCATGAGTGAGTAAGTGAAAAAAAGCTAAATTAGGAAACCCTATTCTTAAAACTCTTATCATTAAACCCAATTGTCTTAAAGTTGATAAAGCAATAATTTTTTTTAAATCAAATTCATAATTAGCAGAAATTCCAGATATAAATATTGTTAAACCTGATAATACTAATAAAATTTTTAAAAAAAAAAAATTTACTAATAAATCATTAAATCGAATTAACAAATAAACCCCAGCAGTTACTAAAGTAGATGAATGAACTAAAGCAGAAACCGGAGTAGGAGCTGCTATTGCAGCTGGTAATCAAGATCTAAAAGGAATTTGAGCTCTTTTAGTTATAGCAGCTATAATAATTAATATTCTAATTATAGTTATATAATAATCATTTAATATAAAATCTATATAAAAAATATAGTTTCATCTACCATAATTTATTATTCAGGAAATTGTCAATAAAATAAAGACATCCCCAATTCGATTTGATAGGGCTGTTAATATCCCAGCATTATAAGATTTAATATTTTGATAATAAATTACTAAACAATAAGAAACTAACCCCAACCCATCTCAACCTAATAAAATTCTAATTAAATTAGGACTAATAATTAATAAAATTATGGAAAAAACAAATATTAAAACTAATATAATAAAGCGATTTAAATTTAACTCTGAACTTATATAAACCTTTCTATAAAAAATAACTACAGAAGAAATTATTAAAACAAATATTATAAATAATAAAGATATTCAATCCAATAAAATTCTTATTACAACTCTTATTGAACTAAAAGAAATTAATTCCCATTCTACAATAATAATTAAATTATTTATAATAAAATAAACAGTAAAAAAAAATATAATTATTCTTAATAAAAAAAAAAAAAAAAATCTAATAAAGCAAATAGAATATTTTTGAATGATTTAAAATGAAATTTCATATTTTTGATTCCACAAATCAATATTTTATTTTAAATTATTTAAATTAAAATCAAATCATAACATAATCAATTTTTAAAATTATAATATTTAACGGTAATCAATGTAATATTAACAATAAATATTCTCGGGATACTCCCGTATAAAAACTATAAATTCCCGTATAAAATTTTCCATGTTGAATAAATGAATATAAATATAAACTATAACCAACTCTAAAAAATAAAATTAATATCAATAAAAATATAGATATTCAACATCATCTTATTAAACTATTAATTAATCTAATTTCCCCCATTAAATTTAAAGATGGGGGTGCTGCTATATTAGATGATATTAATAAAAATCATCAAAGTCTTATTGAAGGTATTAATCTTATTATACCCTTATTAATAAATAATCTTCGTCTATGTAAACGCTCATAATTAATATTAGCTAAACAAAATATACCTGATGAACATAGTCCATGACTGATTATTAAAACATATGAACCAATAAATCCCCAATAATTTATTGTCATAATCCCACCAATTACTAATCTTATGTGTGCAACAGATGAATAAGCAATTAAAGATTTAATATCTACCTGACAAAAACATTTTAATCTAATAAAAAATCCCCCCATTAATCTAATAATAATAAAAATAATATTTAATTTTAACCCAATTATTTGAATTAAAATTAAAACCCGTAATAGACCATACCCCCCTAATTTTAATATAACCCCCGCTAAAATTATTGACCCAGCAACAGGGGCTTCTACATGAGCTTTAGGAAGTCATAAATGAACAAAATATATGGGTATTTTTACTAAAAAAGCTATAATTATTGAAAAATATAATAGATAAGAATCAAAACTAAAAAATTTTAAAAAATAAATTATAATAAATCTTATTTTTACATAAATATAAAAAATTCCTAATAATAATGGTAAAGAAGCAAATAAAGTATAAAATAAAATATAAATCCCAGCTTGAATCCGTTCAGGTTGATAACCTCAACCAATAATTAATAATAATGTAAAAATTAATCTAGATTCAAAAAATAAATAAAATATAAATAAATTTATTACACTAAAAGTTAAATATAATATAATTAATAATATTATTAAATTAAATATAAAAAAACCTCTATAAAAATTCATTTTATATAAATTCTCTCTAGATATGATTATTAAAATAATAATTCAAATTCTTAATAAAATTAAACCATAAGATAAAATATCACAAGAATATATATATCTTAAATTACTATAAAATATAATATTAATTATTAAATTTATAAAAAAATATATTATTAAAAATAATATATTTTGAGCCATTCAAAATATATTTTTTTTAAAACATAAAGGAATTATAAAAATTATTATTATTAAAAACTTTATCATAATACTCTAAAACTTTGAAAATAATCATTTCTATGGGTTCGAATTATTGAAACTAAAATAGATAATCCTAAAGCACCTTCACAAACAGAAAAAACTAAAAAAACTATTAAAAAATATAAATCAAAATCAATATAATTTAAAACTATAATTATCTCTAAAAAAATTCTTAAAACTATAAATTCTAATCTTAACAATACTACTAATAAATGTTTATGTTTAGATACAAAAATTATAACCCCAATAACAAATATAATAATAGCTAATAATAATATATTTAAAATAATTATCATTTGTTTTTATAGTTTAAAAAAAACATTGGTCTTGTAAATCAAAATTAAGATTTTTCTTTAAAAACTTCAAAGAAAAAGAAATCTCTTTATCTATAATCTCCAAAATTATTATTTTAATAAACTATTCTTTGATATAAAATTAATCTTATCTATTACAATTATTATAATTTCTCTTTTAATATTATTTCTTTACCACCCTCTCTCAATGGGATTAATAATTTTAATTCAAACCTTAATAATATGCTTAATCTCAGGTATAATTATTAAAACTTATTGATTTTCTTATATTCTTTTTTTAACATTTTTAGGGGGATTATTAGTTATATTTATCTATGTTTCAAGAATTGCTTCTAATGAAATATTTAAATTCTCCTTAAATATAATTATTTATATAGTATTATCATTAATATTAATATTAATAATAAAAATATTATATAGTAATAATTTAACTTGACTTAATTTTAACATTAATGATGATATAAATAATTCATTTAATTTATACTTATTTTTTAATAATGAAAATAAAATTAACTTATCTAAATTATATAATAAACAAACTTATTTAATAATAATAATAATAATTATTTACTTATTTATTACATTAATTGCTATTGTAAAAATTACTAATATTTTTTATGGTCCTTTACGATCATCAATCTAAATTACTTAAACTAATGATAAATATATTAAAACCTTTACGAAAAACTCACCCAATCTTAAAAATTATTAATGGATCTTTAATTGATTTACCATCACCCATTAATATTTCTTCACTATGAAATTTTGGCTCATTACTAGCATTATGTTTAATTATTCAAATTATTACAGGATTATTTTTAACAATATATTATACCGCTAATATTGAATTAGCTTTTTATAGAGTAAATTACATTTGTCGAAATGTAAATTATGGTTGATTAATTCGAACTCTTCATGCTAATGGAGCATCATTTTTTTTTATTTGTATTTATATTCATATTGGTCGAGGAATTTATTATGAATCATTTAATTTAATAATAACTTGAATAGTAGGAGTAATTATTTTATTTTTATTGATAGCAACAGCATTTATAGGATATGTTTTACCTTGGGGACAAATATCATTCTGAGGAGCTACAGTCATTACTAATTTATTGTCAGCTATCCCATACTTAGGTAATATATTAGTAAATTGAATTTGAGGGGGATTTGCTATTGATAATGCAACTTTAACTCGGTTTTATACATTTCATTTTATTTTACCATTTATTATTTTAATAATAACTATAATCCATTTATTATTTTTACATCAAACAGGATCCAACAATCCCCTAGGTATTAATAGAAACCTAGATAAAATTCCTTTCCATCCCTTTTTTACTTTCAGGGATTTAATTGGATTTATTATTATAATATTTATTTTATCTATTTTAACACTTTCAAATCCTTATTTATTGGGAGATCCTGATAATTTTATCCCCGCCAATCCTTTAGTTACTCCTATTCATATTCAACCAGAATGGTATTTTTTATTTGCATACGCAATTTTACGTTCAATTCCCAATAAACTTGGAGGAGTAATTGCACTAATAATATCAATTTTAATTTTAATTATTCTTCCATTTACTTTCAATAAAAAATTTCAAGGTAATCAATTTTATCCAATTAACCAATTTTTATTTTGATGTATAGTAACAATTATTATTTTACTTACTTGAATTGGTGCACGACCTGTTGAAGATCCTTATATTATTACAGGACAAATTTTAACAGTTATATATTTTTCTTACTATTTATTAAATCCTATAATTAATTATTATTGAGATAATTTAATTTTTTAATTAATGAGCTTGTATATAAGCATTTGTTTTGAAAACTTAAGAAAGAATTATAATATTCTATTAATTTATACTAAATTTATTAATACAATAATATTATTTTTAATCCTAAATATAAAAATAAATAATTTAATGAAATAGGTAAATAAATTTTTCAAGCTAAATATATTAATTTATCATAACGATAACGAGGTAAAGTACCTCGAACTCAAATAAATAAAAACCCAATAAAAGAAATCTTCAAATAAAAAATTAATCTTAAATCATACCCCCCAACATAAATTAAAACAAATAATAATCTTATAAATAAAATTCTTGAATACTCTGCTAAAAAAATTAATGCAAATCCCCCTCTTCTATACTCAATATTAAATCCAGAAACCAACTCTCTTTCACCTTCAGCAAAATCATAGGGAGTTCGATTAGTTTCAGCCAATCTAGAAGAAACCCAACATAAACCTAAAGGTAATATAATAACAATAAATCAAACTAAATTTTGATAAAATATAAATATTGTTATATTAAAACTTATAATCATTAAAATTCTTGATATCAAAATTAAAGCTAAACTAACTTCATAAGAAATTGTTTGAGCTACAGCTCGTAATCCCCCTAATAAAGAATAATTAGAATTCGAAGATCAACCTGCTACTATAACTGTATAAACCCCTATTCTAGTAATACACAAAAAAAATAAAATCCCTAAATTAAATCTAATTAAATTATAATAATAAGGAATTAAAACTCAAATTAAAAGAGATAAAATAAAACTAACTACAGGAGAAAAATAATACACTAAATAGTTAGAAAATCTTGGATAAACTTGTTCCTTAGTAAATAACTTAATTGCATCTGAAAAAGGTTGTAAAATCCCTATAAACCCCACTTTATTAGGACCTTTACGAATCTGAATATACCCTAAAACTTTACGTTCTAAAAGAGTCAAAAAAGCTACACCAATCAAAACCCCTAAAATCAAAATAATTATACCCAAAAAAATTAATACTATATCCTTTATTATCATATACTATATATATAATAAATTATATATTTATGATTTCTAAAATCATTACATTTTTCTGCCAAAATAGTACCTCCAATTATTATAAATTATATTTAATATTAATAATATTCATTAACAAAATAAATTTAATTTAAATATTTGATCCTTTCGTACTAAAATATTTTATATTTTTAAAGATAGAAACCAACCTGGCTTACACCGGTTTGAACTCAGATCATGTAAGATTTTAATGATCGAACAGATCAAAAATTTTAAACTTTTGCATTTAAATTTTATCTTAATCCAACATCGAGGTCGCAAACTTTTCTTTTTATTTGAACTAAAAAAAAAAATTACGCTGTTATCCCCAAGGTAACTTAATCTTATAATCAAAAATTTTGGATCATTATATTCACTTAATTATGTTTAAACAAAAAAAAAGTTATATTAATTTTTTTATCACCCCAATAAAATATAAATATTAATTTTAATTTTCAAATTTATAAATAATACTAATTAATAATTATATAAAGCTCTACGGGGTCTTCTCGTCTTTTAAATTTATTTTAACTTTTTAATTAAAAAATTAAATTTTATTATTAATAAAGAAACAGTATATATTTCATCCAATCCTTCATACAAGTCACCAATTAAGAGACTAATGATTATGCTACCTTTGTACAGTCAAATTACTGCAGCCCTTTAATAATTATCAGTGGGCAGATTAGACTTTAAATTATTTCCAAAAAGACATGTTTTTGATAAACAAGTGAATATAAATTTTTGCCGAATTCTTTTTTATTAATTATTAAAATTATTAATTTCAATAATAATTTTATTTATACTAATTTTATCATTATAATTAAATTTATTTTATTTCAATTTATTTTTTTATAAAAAATTAAATTAATTTTTAATTTTAAATTTTTAATTAAATTAAAATTATTTATAAATAAATTATAATTTTTAAACAATATAAATTTTAAAAATTTTAATTAATTAATTAATATTTAATTATAAAAATTTATCTTAAAGCTTATCCCTTAAAATATAAAATTTTAATTTAAATTAACTAATATATTTAATTAATTTAATAAAAAAATTTAAATTTAAATTTTTTTCTAAAAAAACTAGATATCTTAAAAAACGATTAACATTTCATTTCTAATTAATTATTTAAAATAGTTATGCAACAATAAATTTAATAATTAATTATCTCTTTTTAATTCGAGAAAATTTTATTTAAAATATTTATTTAATAAACTCTGATACCCAAGATACATTAAATAAAAATTACTTTTTAATAATTTTTCTATTATTATTACTATTTAAAAATTATTTTACAATACTAATTAACTATAAATTTAATAATTTTTTCTTTATTAATACTAAAACCCCCTTTTAATATTAAAATTACTTTTATTATTTATAAATTTATTAATTTTTCCTTTAACTCAAATTAAATAAACAAATTTATTATCTTTTCAATGTAAATGAAATACTTATCAAGCTCTAATTTGTTATTTCTAGAAACACTTTCCAGTACCTCTACTTTGTTACGACTTATTTCAATTTTATAAATATATGAAAGCGACGGGCAATATGTACATATTTTAATTTTTAATCATTTTAATAAACTAAATAAAATTACATTTAAATCCACCTTCAATTAATTATTAAAAATTAATATTCATTTAAATAATTTTATTGTAATCCATTATATTCTTAATTATAATCTGCATCTTGATCTAATTTAATTTATTATATAAATTTTTAAATATTATTTTTATAAAAAAATATTTTTATAACAACGATATACAAAATTTTAAATTAAGTAAATTTATTCGTGGATTATCAATTATTAAACAGATTCCTCTAAATGAACTAAAATACCGCCAAATTATTTAAGTTTCAATAAATAATTACCTAATATTTTAGTATTTAAATTTACTTTTCTAATAATAGGGTATCTAATCCTAGTTTAACAAAAAATTTTATTAATTCTAAAAAAAAATAATTTTTATTAAATTAAAATTTCACCTAATAATCTAATATTTAATTATAAATAATTTAATAAATAATTAATTACTAATAAAATTTAATTTAATTTTTGTTTAACCGCAACTGCTGGCACAAAATTTGTTATTAATTTAAATATTACTAAATCTTAATTTCTTAAATTTTTAATATTAATTACTATTAAATAAATTTAATTATTATTAAAATAATTAAAAATATACACTAAAATTTATATGTAAAATAAATTTTTATTAAATTAATTAAACCATAAATAATTTATTATTTAATATATTACTTATGTACATAGATTTTTTTTTTTTTTTTTTTATATTAAAATATTTAATATAATTTATTAAAAATTTAATATTTCTTTTTCTATCTAATTTATAATATTTATATTAAAAATTAAAATAAATATAAATCAATTTTTATTAAATGAAATATTTAATTAATTATTAATATTAATAATTAATTAAATTAATTTTATATAATTATTAATATTAATAATTAATTAAATATTTAATTAAATTAATATTTATATATATAAATTAAATATTTAATATATATATATATATATATACATATACCATTCTTAATATATTTTATATAAATATAAAAAA